ATTGGACTTGTCAATCGATTCATAACTTTTCGAGCACGACCAATATATATTCGAACCCCTTTTACATGTAGGAGTACATCTTGGATCTGTCAATTATGTTACGGTCGAAGTTCCACTCATGGCGACCTGGTTGAATTGGGAGAAGCCGTAGGTATTATTGCGAGTCAATCAATTGGGGAACCGGGGACTCAACTAACATTAAGAACTTTTCATACCGGTGGAGTATTTACAGGCGGTACTGCCGAACATGTACGAGCTCCTTCTAGTGGAAAAATAAAATTCAATGAGGATTTGGTTCATCGCACACGTACCCGTCATGGACATCCTGCTTTTTTATGCTCTATAGACTTGTATGTAACTCTTGAGGGTCGGGATATTATACATAATCTGAATATTCCACCAAAAGGTTTGATTTTAGTTCAAAATGGTCAATATGTGGAATCAGAACAATTGATTGCCGAGATTCGTGCCGGAGCATCCACTTTTAATTTTAAAGAGAGGGTCCGAAAGCATATTTATTCTGAATCAGAGGGAGAAATGCACTGGAGTACCAATGTCTACCATGCACCCGAATACCCATATGGTAATATTCATTTATTACCAAAAACAAGTCATTTATGGATATTAGCAGGAGCGTCACGTACAGCCAGTATAGTGTCTTTTTCGCTACACAAGGATCAAGATCAAATGAATGTTCATTCTCTTTCTGTCGAAGAAAAATATATCTATATCTTTGACCTCTCAATGACTAATCATCGAGTAAGACATAAATTGTTGGATACTTCTGGTAAAAAAAATAGAGAAATTCTTGAATATTCAATACCTGATCGAATCATATCCAATGGTCATTGGAATTTCATATCTCCTTCTATTCTTCAAGAGAATTTGGATTTCTTGGCGAAAAGACGAAGAAATAGATTCATCATCCCATTACAATATGATCAAGAACGAGAGAAAGAACTAATACCCTGTTTTGATATTTCTATTGAAATACCCATAAATGGTATTTTACGTAGAAATAGTATTCTTGCTTATTTCGATGATCCAGTATATAGAAGAAGCAGTTCAGGAATTACTAAATATGGGGCCGTAGAGATAGATTCAATTGTAAAAAAAGAGGATTTGATTGAGTATCGAGGAACAAAAGAATTTAACCAAATACAAATAAAAGTAGATCGCTTTTTTTTCATTCCCGAAGAGGTGCATATCTTACCTGGATCTTCGTCCATAATGGTCCGGAACAATAGTCTCATTGGAGTAGATACACGACTCACTTTAAATACAAGAAGTCAAGTAGGTGGATTAGTCCGAGTGGAGAGAAAAAAAAAAAGTATTGAACTGAAAATCTTTTCTGGAAATATCCATTTTCCTGGAGAGACAGATAAGATATCCAGGTACAGCGGCATTTTGATAACACCAGGAGCGGGAAAGAAAAATTTTAATGAATCAAAAAAAGAATTGAAAAATTGGATCTATGTTCAACGAATCACACCCACCAAGAAAAAGTATTTTGTTTCAGTTCGGTCTGTAGTCACATATGAAATAGCTGATGGCATAAATTTAGCAACACTTTTCCCTCAGGACCTCTTACAGGAAAAAGATAATATGCAACTTAGGGTTGTCAATTATATCCTTTATGGAAATGGCAAGTCAATTCGCGGAATTTATCACACAAGTATTCAATTAGTTCGGACTTGCTTAGTATTGAATTGGGACCAAGAACAAAATGATTCTATAGAAGAGGTTCATACTTCCTTTATTGAGGTAAGGGCAAATGATCTAATTCGCGATTTCATAAGAATTGACTTAATCAAGTCCACTATTTCGTATACCGAAAAAAGGAATGATACGGTGGATTCGGGATTGATTCCCGATAATGGATTAAATAGCACCAATATCAATCCTTTTTATTCCAAGTCGAAGATTCAATCACTTACTCAAGACCAAGAAACTATCGGTATGGGTACCTTGTTGAATCTAAATAAGGAATGCCAATCTTTGATTATTTTGTCATCATCCAATTGTTCTCAAATTGGTCCATTTAATGGTTCGAAATATAACAATGTGACAAAAGAATCGCAGCCCATAATTCCAATTATGGATTTTCTGGGTTCTCTAGGTACTATTGTACCTAAAATAGCGAATTTTTATTCATCTTACCATTTAATAACTCATAATCAGATCTTGTTAAAGAGATTTTCGCTACTTGACAATTTTAAACAGACTTTCCAAGTACTTAAATACTGTTTAATAGATGAAAATAATAGGATTTATAGTCCCGATCTATGCTGTAACATCATCTTGAATCCATTCCGTTTGAATTGGTGCTTTCTCCGTCACAATTATTGTGAAGAGACATCCACAATAATTAACCTTGGACAATTTTTTTGTGAAAATTTATGTCTATTCAAATACGGACCGAACATAAAAAAATCTGGTCAAATTATAATTGTTCACGTTGATTCCTTAGTTATAAGATCAGCAAAGCCCTATTTGGTCACTCTGGGAGCAACTGTTCATGGTCATTATGGGAAAATACTTTACGAAGGAGATAGATTAGTTACATTTATATATGAAAAATCGAGATCTGGTGACATAACGCAGGGTCTTCCAAAAGTAGAACAAGTCTTAGAAGTGCGTTCGATTGATTCCATATCGATGAACCTCGAAAAGAGAGTTGATAGTTGGAACGAATGTATACCAAGAATTCTTGGAAGACCCTGGGGATTCATGATTGGATCTGAGCTAACCATAGCCCAAAGTCGTATCTCTTTGGTTAATAGGATTCAAAAGGTTTATCGATCTCAGGGGGTACAGATCCATAATAGACATATAGAAATTATTGTACGTCAAGTAACATCAAAAGTGTTGGTTTCAGAAGATGGAATGTCTAATGTTTTTTCACCTGGAGAATTAATCGGATTATTGCGAGCAGAACTCGCGGGACGTGCTTTGGACGAAGCGATTTGTTATCGGGCAATCTTATTGGGAATAACGAGGGCATCTCTGAATACTCAAAGTTTCATATCCGAAGCGAGTTTTCAAGAAACCGCTCGGGTTTTAGCAAAAGCTGCTCTACGAGGGCGTATTGATTGGTTGAAAGGACTGAAAGAGAACGTTGTTCTGGGGGGGATTATACCTGTTGGTACCGGATTCCAAAAATTAGTACACCGCTCAAGGCAAGACAAGAACATTCATTTGGAAATTAAAAATTATAATCTATTCGAGTTAGAAATGAGAGATATTTTGTTACACCATAGAGAATTATTTTGTTCTTGTATCCAAAACAATTTATATGAGACATCAGAACAATCATTTATGGATTCCTAAGGGGAGATTCATTTTTTTTACCCCTTTCCTTTAATTTAACTATTTTTTTTTTATCTGGTCTGATCATTGATTTGGTAATAAATAAAAATAATAAAATAAGTAATAAAAAGAAATTAATATAATGGTTTGAACTTTCGTATCGACGGTCAATTCCCGTTAGAAGGTTCCCTCGGAACAATCATTATTTTTTTAGGGTATCTCGTCTATTTGCAAAAAAACAAAGAGGGAATGTGGAGTAAAATGACAAGAAGATATTGGAACATCAATTTGCCGGAGATGATGGAAGCAGGAGTTCATTTTGGTCATGGTACTAGGAAATGGAATCCTAGAATGGCCCCTTACATCTCCGCAAAGCGTAAAGGTATTCATATTACAAATCTTACTAGAACCGCTCGTTTTTTATCAGAAGCCTGTGATTTAGTTTTTGATGCAGCAAGTAGGGGAAAAAGCTTTTTAATCGTTGGTACCAAAAATAAAGCAGCGGATTCAGTAGCATCGGCTGCAATAAGGGCTAGGTGTCATTATGTTAATAAAAAATGGCTTGGTGGTATGTTAACGAATTGGTCCACTACGGAAACGAGACTTCATAAGTTCAGGGACTTAAGAGCAGAACAAAACATGGGAAAACTGAACCGTCTCCCCAAAAGAGATGCAGCGATGTTGAAGAGAAAATTATCTACCCTGCAATCATATCTGGGTGGGATCAAATATATGACGGGGTTGCCCGATATTGTAATGATCGTTGATCAGGAAGAAGAATATACGGCTCTTCAAGAATGTGTCATTTTGGGGATTCCGACGATTTGTTTAATCGATACAAATTGTAACCCAGATCTCGCAGATATTTCGATTCCAGCCAACGATGATGCTATAGCTTCAATCCGATTGATTCTTAACAAATTAGTATTTGCAATTTGTGAGGGTCGTTATAGCTATATAGGAAATCGTTGATTATTATTAAAAATCAAAATAATCAAATTGGTTAATTATTTGATTTGGGAATTCCATACCATATACCATAGATTTATTGGATCGGTTATTATTCCGGAATTTAAAAAATTTTAAAGAGATAAATAAAAAAAAGGTACTGGGGATATTGATCTTATGTGATTGCTTGTAAATAATCGATTACTTATTAAAGTGGGTGAGTTCATAAAGCGATGGTTGAATCAAAATAATTCCTTTTTTTTTTTGAAGTTCGATTTCTATCAGAGGACAATATGAATGTTATACCATGTTCCATTAAAACACTCAAAGGATTATATGATATATCGGGTGTAGAAGTAGGCCAACATTTATATTGGCAAATAGGGGCTTTACAAATCCATGCCCAAGTACTTATCACTTCTTGGGTCGTAATTGCTATCTTATTAGGTTCAGTCATCATAGCTGTTCGGAATCCACAAACCATTCCGACCGGTGGTCAGAATTTCTTCGAATATGTCCTTGAATTTATTCGAGATTTGAGCAAAGCCCAAATCGGAGAAGAATATGGTCCTTGGGTTCCCTTTATTGGAACTATGTTCCTATTTATTTTTGTTTCTAACTGGTCAGGTGCTCTTTTACCTTGGAAAATCATACAGTTACCTCATGGGGAGTTAGCTGCGCCCACGAATGATATAAATACTACTGTTGCTTTAGCTTTACCCACGTCAGTAGCATATTTTTATGCGGGTCTTACCAAAAAAGGATTGGGTTATTTCAGAAAATACATTCAACCAACTCCAATTCTTTTACCAATAAATATCCTAGAAGATTTCACAAAACCTTTATCTCTTAGTTTTCGACTTTTTGGGAATATATTGGCTGATGAATTAGTAGTTGTTGTTCTTGTTTCTTTAGTACCTTCATTAGTTCCTATACCTGTTATGTTTCTTGGCTTATTTACAAGTGGTATTCAAGCTCTTATTTTTGCAACTTTAGCTGCGGCTTATATAGGCGAATCCATGGAGGGTCATCATTAACTAGTCTTCAAAATAGTTTTTTTCTTTTAAACTTATTCCAATTCATGCATGGCTCAAGAGAATCCAGTCGGTTGGGAACATAATAGATACAGATACAAATATATATCATAGTATATATGGTCTAAAATCAATCGTACGAGGAAAGATGGACAATATTACGGAATTGAAAAAGGATGGCTTAGGGAGCTCAAATTAAATATATGTAATGTCTATAAGTTCAGTTCATGTGTATCTTTCGAAAAATAATTATAGAATACAATTCCATATGAAATGCGGGCAGTACACGTTATAGAAGAAAGAAATGTATATGTGATATTAGATATTCATTAGTTATATAGGGATTATCTCTATAGATAATTCCTATATAATATAAAATCTATTTTATTTACAATTTACAGTCCACTGTATTTATATGTATGTAGATGGATTCCAATAAGATTTTCTTCTCTTTTCTTTCGTCTGTGACTATGCGTGGATTGAATGAAAAAACAGATGAACTCGGGAATGGAATAGAATAAAGAACGAAGAATTGATGAAAGAATGGTTCGAAAGAAATGCAATAACTAGAGCTGTGTACATATGGATTTACAAAAACCCCATTGTGGGTAGAAACTAAAAAAAACGAGATATCGAAATAGTTCTGATGATTCAGTTGATTCAATAAAATTTTTATTTTAATTCATAATTTTTAGTTACTTCCACCCGATGGATCTTAGTAATAAAATATTAAGTAATAATCCATTGGTTAATTGTATCATTAACCATTTCTTTTCTTTTTTTTTTGTGTGAGGAACTTACCTATGAATCCACTGATTTCTGCCGCTTCCGTTATTGCTGCTGGATTGGCTGTAGGGCTTGCTTCTATTGGACCTGGAGTTGGTCAAGGTACTGCTGCAGGCCAAGCCGTAGAAGGTATTGCGAGGCAACCAGAAGCAGAGGGTAAAATACGAGGTACTTTATTGCTTAGTCTAGCTTTTATGGAAGCTTTAACAATTTACGGGTTGGTCGTGGCATTGGCGCTTTTATTTGCGAATCCTTTTGTTTAATGTAATCCTAGAAATGTGAAAAAGTATCTTACGTACCTTTTTTTTATTTGATTAAATCGGACTTGCCCTTTGTTTCTTCGAATTATATCAACACTTTATTCCTAGAATAGAATTACTTAATTTGTATTGTTGAGACAATACCACCAGCGAGGACTGATTTGCGGATGATGAATTCACGGATCTGCTCGCTCTCTTCCTTCTCGTCCTTAGTTTAGTACAACGGAAACTTTTTTTTTTTTTACTTTTTTTAGAAAGTGTTTCAACAAACGAGATATTTCGCAATTGACATGAAACCTAAAACCTAATCTAATAATATCTTATTTGAAACTTCAATAAAAAAAAAAAAAAGAAAATAAAGAAATAGATTAAAAAAAGACAAGTGAGGTGATAGAAAAAGAATTCTGGTTCTTTGTTAGTTCTATCTATATGAAGAGAGCATATGAAAAATGTAACCGATTCTTTTGTTTACTTGGTGGGGCACTGGCCATTCGCCGGAAGTTTCGGGTTTAATACCGATATTTTAGCAACAAATCCAATAAATCTGAGTATAGTGCTTGGTGTATTGATTTTTTTTGGAAAGGGAGTGTGTGCGAGTTGTCTATTTCAAGAATAGGTTGGATCCAACCGGCGGTACTTTATTTCTGTTCTTTTATTTATTTATGATTTATTTATTATTTATTAATAGGATAAAAAATAGGAAAGAAAGGTGTACAATCTCGACGAATTACTTCTGAATAAATGAAATTCAATTTCGAAATCATATATATATGTAAGAACCGTAGCATTTCGTGACTCATTGGTAAATCAACTTTGATTCTCTATCAACCAATAATGTGAGACCATTAACATGGTTAAAGCTAAACTGTTTGAAGTCAAAGCATAACATGGGTATTCTTTCTACCACTATGTTAGTATCGAAATGACTTCAAAATGAATAGAATAGTTAGTAATTTATTCGATATAAGACACTCATATCGATAAAACGATTTGAACTGAACCATTTACTAGTTCCTAGTAAAAATTTACTAAAAAAAAATGGGCACCTTACCTCTTTTTATCCAATGCCAAATCGACGACCTATGTATAAAAAAAGAAGAATTCTTTTGGATTTGAAAAAAATAAAGGAATTTTTTTTTTATTTAATATTAATTCATTTTTAA